TACTACCGCGAAGAAATTCAAACCTCGAGCTCGAGGACGTAGTTATGCGATAAAAAGAACTACCTGCCATATAACTATTGTAGTGAAAGATATATCTTTAGATGAATATGAATTTGTATCACTATATTCGTTAAAAAAACCTAGATGGAAAAAGACAACTATGGTATATCACGATATGTATAGTAGTGGGGTAGTATGGGACAAAAAATAAATCCACTTGGTTTCAGACTTGGTACAACCCAAAGTCATCATTCTCTTTGGTTTGCACAACCAAAAAATTATTCTGAGGGTCTACAAGAAGATCAAAAAATAAGAGATTTTATAAAAAATTATGTACAAAAAAATATGAGAATATCCTCCGGCGCCGAGGGAATTGCACGTATAGAGATTCAAAAAAGAATCGATTTGATCCAGGTCATAATCTTTATGGGATTCCCAAAGTTATTAATCGAAAGTAAACCGCAAGGAATCGAAGAATTACAGATGAATCTACAAAAAGAATTTCATTATGTGAACCGAAAACTTAACATTGCTATCACAAGAATTGCAAAACCTTATGGAAACCCTAATATTCTTGCGGAATTTATAGCCGGACAATTAAAGAATAGAGTTTCATTTCGAAAAGCAATGAAAAAGGCTATTGAATTAACTGAACAAGCAGATACAAAAGGAATTCAAGTACAAATTGCAGGTCGTATCGACGGAAAAGAAATTGCACGTGTCGAATGGATCAGAGAGGGTAGAGTTCCCCTACAAACTATTCGAGCTAAAATTGATTATTGTTGCTATACAGTTCGGACTATCTATGGGGTATTAGGCATCAAAATTTGGATTTTTATAGACAAGGAAGAAGAATAAGAAAACTTTAATTCTTTTTCTGGCCAATCAACGCAAGCAATTCTAATTCTTAATTCTATAGGGTTGAATAAAAATTCGATTGAACTTTTCATATAATTGCTATGCTTAGTGTGTGACTCGTTGGTTTTTTTTAGGGTTAGGATTAAAAAAAGACCAGCCCGGTAGTATGAAAACCAACTCATCACTTCGTATTATCTGGATCTAAAGAACCAGTCAAGATATGAGAAATCGATCATATCTTTGTAGCAACTGAATTTTTTTGAATAAACTTCAATTCTAAGTTGAAAGCAAAATACAGAAGAAAGGTGTGGATAAATGGAAGGATGAGAGAAAGAAAGAAAAAGAATATCAATGATATAGAATTCCAATATGTAAGGTCTATGAGTCATCTCATAAAAGACAGTGTAATAAAGCATCAATACTAATTGATTCATCCATAATGAAACATTAAATGAATCCTTCTTATAGTTATAGAAGAAAAAAATCAAGAGCTTCGAGCCAATAAAGACTAAGAAGGTTGACTCAAGAATAAATTAGATTATGAGCTCCGTTGTAGAATTCTGACCTAACCATTAAATACGAAGCGGTGGGAACGATGTAACCTGTGAATGCAAAAGATTTTATTGAACAAATGAATCTTACTGATTCACTAGTCGGGATGGCGAAATGAACCGGAAATCAATTCATCTATTCTGAGAAGTCATGAGCAAGTGCTACGACTGAAATAGAGATTGCAAGAGTAAATATTCGCCCGCGAAAACTTTCTTTTTTTTGGATAAAGGACAAAAGAAAATCAAGATTTATTAGCACATTAGAAACATTTTTTTTTATAAAAATGTTCTAATATCTACTAATATCTTATCTATTCAAATATCTATTCAAATTAATTGAAATTCAATTTTGAATCCTTTTAGTCGCGTAGTCGCGAGGAGCTGGATGAGAAGAAACTCTCACGTCCAGTTCTGTAGTAGAGATGGAATTCTGAAACAACCATCAACTATAACCCCAAAAGAACTAGATTCCGTAAACAACATAGAGGAAGAATGAAGGGAATATCTTATCGAGGTAATCATATTTGTTTCGGTAAATATGCTCTTCAGGCACTTGAACCTGCTTGGATCACATCTAGACAAATCGAAGCAGGTCGACGAGCAATGACACGAAATGCACGCCGTGGTGGAAAAATATGGGTCCGTATATTTCCAGACAAACCAGTTACAGTAAGACCTGCTGAAACACGTATGGGTTCGGGGAAAGGATCCCCTGAATATTGGGTAGCTGTTGTTAAACCGGGGCGAATACTATATGAAATGGGTGGAGTAACCGAAAATATAGCTAGAAGGGCTATTTTAATAGCAGCATCTAAAATGCCTATACGAACTCAATTTATTATTTCGGGATAAAAATGTAGAACCGACAGAGATGAATCTTAGGGATGAAACAAAAACGCAGGTTTCTTTTTTTGGACAAACAATATTTCTTTTATTTTCTTCATCCTTTGCATTGGAAGAATAAACAAAAAATTTGATATGATTCAACCTCAGACCCATTTAAATGTAGCGGATAACAGCGGGGCTCGAGAATTGATGTGTATTCGAATCATAGGAGCTAGTAATCGTCGATATGCTCATATTGGTGACGT